GGTCGATTCTATTTCACCAAACTCTTTCTATACGAATCAACCTTTATTCTATTGTGTAGAGTATCTCATCCCAAGTCATTTATTCGAAGTTCATTGAAGACGTTCTATTTACTCCAAAAAAACACCCCTCTTTTTTCTTGGTCCACCACTTGATTCGATTAGAAATTAGAGAATTAAGTAGAGACGTAATAAATAGAAATCGCAAAAAAAGTTCTGGTACACCTCGAAAAAGAAACTAAGACTAGAAATCTTTGACGAACAGAATCAAGAATCAGTCTTATTTCGACACAAGAACGGGGTGTAGAAACTTCCTTTTCTTGTGTCGAAGACTAGAAAGACGAAGAACCTCTCCTAGAATTATTTGTTCCCCTCATTTTCCCTGCAATTTCTCGCTTACTTATGTCTAGTATCTAGCCATCAAAAACTCTTGATATTGATGCATTTTCGGACATTTAAATCTTCGAATAGTAAGATAGTCGCACCGCCAGTCTTCTTCACAATCTACATACTAGGATTAGGAATGCGGTAGAAGGACTTCCTGTCATCTCATAGAAAAAGGATAAACAAGCTACGGTCTTTTTAGCATTTCATTTTTTTCAGCGCTAAGGGATAAAATGAGTTTGAGTCTTTTTACTAACTTGATGTTGAAAAATTAGCGAGTCTAGAAATTCATTTCGGACAATTGAACCTTCTCGAACTGCTTCTTTTTAAGAACCAAAAAGATTTGTGCCAAAATAACAGCGGCGAAGAAGAGCAACAGGCCTCGGACACGGAATAGATCTTGAAGTACAATTTCTGCATCTCCTTGACCAAATCCGCCCACATTAGGGTTACTCGTCAACGGTTGATCCAATTTGATAGATTCGCCTTCTGAAACGAGAAGTTCCGGCCCTGGGGGGATAATATCAACCACTAGACGTCCATCCGATGCATCCGTTATGGATACTTCGTATCCCCCCTTTTCTTTTCGTATGATTTTACTTACTATACCGGCTGCTGTAGCATTATAAACTGTATTGTTACTCTTGCTCCCGTCGGGATAAATCTGACCTCTTCCCCTGTTTCCGCCGACATATATAGGATATTTTAAGAAGTGACTCTCTTTCTTAGTAGCGGGGTCTGGAGAAAGAATAGGAAAGGTGATTTCACTATAGTTCTGACCGGAAACAGGGCCTATGACAAGAATATTTTTTTTATTGGGGCGATAGCTCTGAAAAGACAGATTGCCTACCTTTTCTTTCATCTCGGGGGAAATACGATTGGGAGGGGCTAATTCAAACCCCTCCGGTAAAATAAGAACAGCCCCGACATTCAAAGTGCCCTTTTTACCATTAGCAAGAACTTGTTTCAGTTGCATATCATAAGGAATTCGAACAACTGCCTCAAATACAGTATCGGGAAGTACCGCTTGTGGAACTTCAATATCCACAGGCTTATTAGCTAAATGACAATTGGCGCATACAATACGCCCGGTCGCTTCGCGCGGATTTTCATAACCCTGCTGGGCAAAAATGGGATAGGCACTTGAAATAGATGTCCGAGTTAGCATATATAGCATGAGGGATACGGAAATGGATCGAGTAATCCGTTCCTTTAGCCAAGAAAAAGTATTTCTAGTTTGCATGGTCCAATCATTGATACGGAAAATTTCTACAATAAATTGAGTAGGTTACTAATCGAGTTTCCTATCCACGATTCTGCTATTGACTGGAATATTGTTATGGGAATAAAATATAGGATCAATCCCCCGGGTTCATCGAAATGGAAAAAGTAAGTACGATTTGCAATGCTTTCCTTATGTACAACTACAAAGTAAAAAACATTCGACTTCGATGAATTTCATATTCATAGATCATTTTTCACTTATTGAATGATAAATCACTACAAGTGACGGAGATAGACGATTTAAATAATAGAAAACCCAATATTTAAAAATGCTATCGAGAATGACTGGAAGAATACAAACAAGACAAGATATAATTTGATCATTATGAACAAATCCAAAATCTTTGTAGACAGAGCTAATTAGTAGTTCCCAACCACGGGTCGAATGAAATCCGAGACATAAATCGGCTAATAAAAGAATAGAAAGCGCTTTTGTTGTGTCACTTAAGTTATATAGGAATTCCTGAGTCCACGAGTTAAGAATCCCAAGTTCTTTATTACCCAAAATAGAATAACCACTTAGAATAAGGAAAGAGATTAAATTTGTCGATAAGTACAAAATCGTATGAATACGATCCTCATTGTGCATCTTGATTAATTGGATTGTTTCGTTCTGGATTCCTAGACGAAGGTTTTGGAGAGGTGTTTCCGCGTATTCCTTGATCATTTCGTCCAAGAGGAGCAGTTCGTCTAATTCTATGAATTTTTCGAGAATACTCTTTTCTTCAATCTCGTTCAAAAAAGTTTCGGATTGCGCAGTATTCCACCAATTAGTAACCCAAGATTCTAGACTTTTATTAAATAAGAGACAAATAGACCGGGGCAAAAAGACGATAGATGCAAGATATAAAAGAGGAGTGAATGCTTTCGTTTTTGCCATTTTTTCATCTATGAATTGTTAATGAACCCCTTCAGTCGTCGACTCGAAGCCCTCTAATATTTCGCTTACACACGAGTTCTATTCCAAGGTATCGAACCTTGGAATCTATTCAATCTTTTTCAATCTTTTTCTTTGTGCGTTAGGCCTTAGTTCTTGAATCGAGAAAGAGTACAGAAATTGACTTAAGAAGCTACTTTGAATTCGAATGAATAAAGAATCCAAAAAATTTTCTTTTTCGATATATCAACTCAATTGGGTAAAAGTATCTCCCTTCGAGGTGTACCTGAAAGAACAACTTTAAGGAATGAATATGATTCATATTTTGAGACAAAAGAACTCCCTTTCTATTATTCTAGAAAAATTCGATTGAAAAATTTCACTGACTCTCAGGCGTCCGGGAGCTAATAATTGAGGGAAGTTTCTGAAGAATCTTGTGATGATCAAAAATGAGTAGCAAACCAAAGCAGGAATTGGCTAGTTATTCTTAATCGTTATAAGGAATCCAATTATTTGGACAGTAAGGAGCACAAAAACAGAGAAATTAAGGCGTGTCGATTGAAAAAAACTTTACATATGATCTATCTGAATCTAAAGTTTCAATTTCACCAAGTCTGGATTTTTCTATTTTGATTTATAGATATTGGACTTAAAATAGAAATTGGGAAAGTTTTTTTCTAAAGGGTTGAGTATGCGAGAAATCTATTATTTCAATTTGTTACTTCTTGTTATTATTGAATTGAATTGTGTAGATTTACATACCTATAAAAGACCCCAAAACAAAAAGCGTTTTGTTTTCTACTTCTCCCTTATACGCCTACTTTAGCTCAAATCCATGTTCAGAATAAACCTCAGTCTAGTTATGTTATAGAAATTCGTGATAGAAACAGAGGATTCGCGAGTTTTTCCCCTCCTGCTGAGAAATTTTCTCACAGTTCTCAAAAGACTTCAATGGGTACACGCAAGAAATAGGCCAATTTCGCAGCTTTTTGTTCAATTTCCCACGCAGTCAAATTCTCATCAGTACGAGTCAATGGAAGGGCTCCCTGTCCTCGGATATCCATATAAAGGACACGACGAGCATAAAGACCCTCTTTAACTTCTATTCGGACGGACTGAATATCTTTTATAAGGAATCGGAGAAAGATACGCCGATTTTTCCCGGGAAATCCCCAACGAAAGATACACACGATTCCTTCTTTTCGATCGAATCGATCATAACCACTACCTACATTCCAAGAAATTGTGCACCACAAATAGGAGCTAAGAAAAAGACCCGCGATCCCATAGAAAGACATCACAATCCCTTGTGGAAAAAAAACAATTTGCTGAAACGGAAATAAAGATATCCAAGTTCTACCAAGATAACTGGAAGTTCCAACCAACAAGAATCCTAATGAACCTAAAAAAAGGATAACAGTCCAGCAGAAATTACTTGTTTTTCGAGATCCCGTTATAGGTTCTATCCATATATGTTCTGATCGACAACTCATACTTGATCCGGTTTCAGTTTCTTGGAATTGAGAGAATATCCCAAATGAATTTGACTTTAGTCTTTCTGTTTCCGAAGTAACTCTCATCAACTAGCACGAGTTTGATAGGAACTTTTAAGAGTAATTCATTAAATTGATTAGATCTAAACTAATAACATATCCTTACTAATAACATATCCTTCGTACGACCCCACTAAAGATATCCACATACTCCATTTACCCATATATCATGGTTCTGCAGATATAAGAGTTTTTCGACGAAAGCTACTTATACCATCTTTCACTAATACCGGCGTTATTATAGAAGTCTAAAACCAAACGAATGAGATTTTATCTCATCGGTTCTAAACAATCTTGTTTTTTTGAACATAAAGAAATAAAGACGCCATTGTGATTGCCGGAAATACTAGGCCTACTAAAGGTACCAAAACAGAGGGAAAGTTAAGAATTGTCATAGAATGTGTACCTCAATTTACTATAGTGTACCTCTTATTATTATTTAATCGATATTCTATTATACTAAAATATCGATTAAATAATAAATAGAGTTCTGCAAGTCCGTGTTCTTAATCGGATTCTGAATTTTCCTCTTTTTCGAGTTGTCGTAAACGTTCGAGAGCACCCGTCCAATATCCAAGCTTCGCAATATATCCGAACTCGTCCGTGTTTTCTTGGTGGAAAGCCTCGATCGATCGGCAGGCAACGGCAATTTTTGCCGTTTGCCAAGCCATTGGAGTTTTTGAAATTCTTTGTAAATTTCGATCGATTAAGTTGATGCCTTCTACTTGGGCAAGATCGAAGACGTCTGCAAAACCACTCACGGACAGCCGAACAGCTTCGTCACACCTATTAACAAGATACATAAGAGCCATTTTATCAAAAAAATTCCGTGTTTGAGGACCTCTCGTCAAAAGATGCATAAATGCACGTGAAATTGTGTCAAACAAGGAAGTTGTTTCAAGACC